ATGTGTATTATTGCAATAGTGTATATAAGCGTTATTTGGGAAAAAAAATTAGAAAAAACAAGCTACTAGGGGTTTTCCTGTTTCCGGGGGGTTTTCAGGAATATTAGACTTTCTAGGAGTTTTAGGGGGTAGGGGGGTTTTACGCGTAGAAACCCCGGGTCGTGAAGGATATCTTCATATTGATAAATCTCTTATTATGCTCTTGAGATACCTTATGCATGTATTATGTAATATCTTTACAACACTCACCTTATTACCTGCTTGACGCGATAAATGATCACCCTTGTCAGCTAAACCCGTGTGCACTCTGAAATGCCAAGTGAAAGGAAATAAAAAAAAAAAACCCGTAGCCCATTAAGAGAGAACGCTCGGCATGGTCGGTTCTCGGAGTAGTAATTCACCATTAACTTATGTAAGCGTCGATAAAAGTGGAGGGAATAATATCAAGTCAGATGTGCATGTTGTGAAACCCCCACGAATACTTGTCCCTCACCTTCAATAACCGTTGGCATTAAGAAATCAACTGATGGTAGGCTCTTACTACATCCAGAATCTTAAATTGACGGGATTTGGAGTAAACGTATAACTTAACTTATGAATTATTAGTTAGGTCTTAAGTTTCGCCTGTCTTTATTTATTTAATAATATACCTTATCTCATTGCTTTATGTACTCTTCGAATTATGGTGTTATATGAGGGTGTTAATTCTATAAGTGTTGATTAAACATAATATATCCTTGAATGTCCATGAATTGGTTAATATATATGTATGCTTATTATACATACATGCATTATGTGACTAGACCTTAGGGCGAAAGAGGCGCCAAAGAGGCGCCAAAGAGGCGCCAAAGAGGCGCCAAAGAGGCGCCAAAAGTATCCGGATAGGTATCGCGGCAGAGAATAGTTTAGTTTAGAATCCTGGCTTTGGGAGTCAGGGGTGGGAGTTAAAATCTCTCTTCTCTGAGCAAAAGGGAGGAATTTAACCTCCGGCATCCGGCTTACAAGACCGGCGCTCTGGCGCTGAGCTACTTTTGCATGTTCATTCAAGCATTTTGTTCTCTATTACTGCTGCCCCTGGGTATAGTACTAGGAATAAAGAGAAGTAAATTACGGATGCAATTTGTCCAATAATAATGAAGGGGTGTTCAACGGGCATGCCACCAATTCAGGTTAGAATGGCTACGTCTGCAATAAGAGTTCAAAATAAGAATTGTGTAATTGGTCGAAACGTGAGGCCACGTTGTTTGGATGTGTGAAGAATAGGGACTACTATTAATACAAGGATAGAGGCAAGGAGTGCAAGGACTCCTCCAAGTTTGTTTGGGATGGATCGCAGGATAGCGTAGGCAAATAAGAAGTATCACTCAGGCTTAATGTGGGGTGGGGTGACTAGCGGATTTGCAGGAGTAAAGTTGTCAGGGTCTCCAAGCAGGTTTGGTGCAAATAGTGCTAGTGATGTTAAGGCAATAAGTAGGGCTGCGAAACCAAGCAGGTCTTTATAAGAAAAGTAAGGGTGGAAAGAGATTTTATCAGCGTCTGAGTTGAGGCCAAGGGGATTATTCGAGCCTGTTTGGTGAAGGAAGAGAAGGTGAACAAGTGTAGCACCGGCAATTACGAAAGGAAATAAGAAGTGGAAGGCAAAGAAGCGGGTTAGAGTGGCGTTGTCAACAGAAAAGCCTCCTCAAATTCATTGAACTAAGGAGTTGCCAACGTAGGGAACGGCTGAGAGTAGGTTAGTGATAACTGTGGCTCCTCAGAAAGATATTTGTCCTCATGGAAGAACATAACCAACGAAAGCTGTTATTATAACTAAGAGTAAAAGAACCACTCCAATGTTTCAGGTCTCCTTATATAAGTAAGAGCCGTAGTAGAGTCCTCGGCCGATGTGCATGTAGATACAGATAAAGAAAAAGGATGCGCCGTTGGCGTGGAGGTTTCGGATTAGTCAGCCGTAGTTTACATCTCGACAGATGTGCCCAACAGAAGAAAAAGCTGTAGCAATATCAGAAGTATAATGTATTGCAAGGAAAAGCCCGGTAAGAATTTGGATAATTAAGCAAAGTCCAAGTAGGGAACCAAAGTTTCATCATACCGAAATATTTGAAGGGGCTGGGAGATCAACTAGTGCGTTGTTTGCGATTTTTAGTAGGGGGTGCGTTTTTCGTAGGCTTGCCATTATGTGTTCCTGTAGTTGAATTACAACGATGGTTTTTCAAGTCGTTAGTCCTGGTTAAAGTCCTGGCAGGAATCATGACATATGTTATATCTTTATTTCTGCTAGGATTGGTCTTAGGGCTAGTAGCTGTTTCTTCTAATCCTTCTCCATATTTTGCTGCTTTAGGGTTGGTTATAGTAGCAGGTATAGGGTGTGGGGTATTAGTTAGTCATGGGGGCCCTTTTTTATCCTTGGTCCTTTTTCTTATCTACTTGGGAGGAATATTAGTTGTTTTTGCGTATTCGGCAGCCTTGGCAGCCGAGCCGTTCCCAGAGGGATGGGGAAGCCGACAAGTGGGGGTGTATATGGTTTTATATGGGGTGGGGGTAGTGGCAGTGTCAAGCATGTTTCGGGAAGGGTGGTATGAGGCATCATGGGTTCCGGCTGATGAGCTTGATGGTTTTAGTATGTTTCGGGGAGATATTGGTGGGGTTGCCATAATATATTCTTTAGGGGGAGGAATACTTATTCTGAGTGCATGAGCGCTTCTTCTTACTTTATTTGTTGTGTTGGAATTAACTCGAGGTCTGAGCCGTGGCTCAGTCCGGGCGGTTTAAAAAGAGGCTAAAAGCATTGCTAATGCTAGGGTTAAAAGAAATAGAGCTAAGTAAGTTTTAACTAACCCTCGTTGCGTGTTGCTTGTGGTGGTAATTAGAGGAGTTGTATAGTACACAATGGCTTTCGGACCGATCTTTTCGGCTCAAGTTTGGTCAAGCATTTGGCTAGCAATTGACTGGCCTAGCGTTAATCCAAATTTAGGGGTTAAGCGGTGAATGATTGAAGGGAAGAAACCAAGCATGTTAGAAAAGTGGTGAGGTGTTAAACGAGGGGTGGGGTGATATTGTTTGGTTGTAAGTGAAGCTAGTTCTAAAGCAATAATTAGACCTAGAAGGGAAACAATTAGGGCAGCAAGTTTAAGGGAAGTAGGTATAGTAATGATAGGGGTTTTTAAGGGAATAATAGTTGAGGTAATCAAAAAGCCGGCAATAATGCTACCTCATGCTAGACGTTTGATAGGATTAATTACTGCAGGATTATTTTCGTTGATTGGGGAGAGAGAATTAAATCGTGGGTATCCTATGGATACAAAAAAGATTACACGGAGGCTGTAAATGGCTGTAAAAGAGGTGGCAAGAAGGGTAAGGACTAGGGCTCAGGCGTTCAAGTGGGATGTGTTAAGAGCTTCAAGAATAGCGTCTTTAGAGAAAAATCCGGCAAGGAAAGGAGTACCCGCTAGTGCAAGGCTCCCGATTGTTAGGCATGAGGAGGTAAAAGGGGTAAGAAATTGCATGCCTCCCATCTTACGGATGTCTTGTTCATCATTAAGGCTGTGAATTACGGAGCCGGAACAAAGAAAAAGTATTGCTTTAAAGAAAGCGTGCGTACAGATGTGTAAGAAGGCTAGGTGTGGTTGGTTTAGTCCGATGGCGACTATTATGAGGCCTAGTTGACTAGATGTCGAGAAAGCCACAATCTTTTTGATGTCGTTTTGGGTGAGTGCGCATGTGGCTGTAAATAGTGTGGTAAGGGCTCCTAAGCAAAGGCAGATGGTTAGGGCGGTTTGATTTCCTTCAAGTAGGGGGCTAAGTCGAACTAAAAGGAAAATTCCTGCAACAACCATAGTGCTAGAGTGTAGTAGGGCAGATACTGGCGTGGGACCTTCTATGGCTGAAGGCAACCACGGGTGAAGTCCAAATTGAGCGGACTTACCAGCGGCAGCAACAATCAGGCCTAGAAGGGGGAAAGTTAGGTCAAACTCTTTAGAGACAACAAAGATTTGTTGAATCTCTCAAGAGTTTATTTTGGTGGCTATTCAAGCTATGGCAAAAATAAGGCCAATGTCTCCGATTCGGTTGTATACTACGGCTTGTAGGGCGGCGGTGTTAGCGTCTGCTCGTCCTCCTCACCAGCCAATAAGAAGGAAGGATATGATGCCTACTCCTTCCCATCCAATAAATAGTTGAAATATGTTATTGGCTGTAACAAGTGTAAGTATGGCTATAAGAAAGATAAGTAGGTATTTAAAGAATCGACTGATGTTTGGGTCTGAGTGTATATACCATGAGGCAAATTCAAGAATTGACCATGTGACGTATAGAGCAACAGTTGTAAAAATAACAGAGTATTGGTCAAATTTAAAGCTTAGGTTGATTTCAAAACATGTTGTGTTTATTCAGGTTCATGATGAGATGATAGTTTCTGCCCCTTCGTTGAAAAATGTAAATAGTGGGAGAAGGCTAATGAAGAAAGAGATTTTTACTGCTGATGTAATATTTGGGACCGTTTGGTTAAGAGCTGAATTGTTTTGGGCTAATGCTGAGATTAAGGCAAAAGACAATACCATGAGGATAATGATTATTCCGGAATGAAGAATAGAGGGATTTTGTCACATTTTTACTCCTGCTTGGATTTGCACCAAGAGTTTTTGAATCCTAAGTCCAATGGATGAGCTGTTGTCCTACAGAAGTCATCCGAGTGAGCTCTGGGGTTCAACCAAAGTCGCGGAGATTAGCAGTCTTCGTTGCTAGCGAGCCTCTCTCGGTGGGTAAGGGGAGACTAACCCCTGTCTTTAGAATCACAATCTAATATTTTACTAAACTATACCTACATACGGGTCAGCCTCAGACCAGTTCGGGCTTGAGTACAAGCAGAAGGAGGGGAATAAGGTGTAGGGCCATGACTAAGTGTTCCCGGGTATGGGAAGGGTCTAAAGCAATTATATGTGCGGGAAGAGGTCCCCGTTGAGTTATAATGAATATGTAGAGGGAGTAGCTGACGGTAATTAGAGTGCCTGCTCCAGTCAGGGCAAGAGTTCATCAGGACCAGTTAAATAGAGAAGTAATAATTATTAGTTCTCCCATGAGATTTGGAAGTGGAGGTAGTCCAAGGTTTGCAAGGCTTGCAATGAATCATCATGTGGTTATTAGGGGGAGGGCTATTTGTAGTCCTCGGCCTAATAATAATGTGCGACTGTGTGTTCGTTCGTAGTTTGTGTTAGCTAAACAAAAGAGAGCGGAAGATGCAAGTCCGTGGGCAATTATAAGAATTAAAGCACCGGATAAGCTTCATGGGGTTTGGATAAGAATAGCTGCTACAACAAGGCCCATATGACTGACTGAAGAATAGGCGATTAGTGATTTTAGGTCTGTTTGTCGGAGGCAAATAGACCCTGTTATTACCACCCCCCACAGTGCAAAAATAATAAAGGGGTAGCTTAGTTCTTTAGTTAAAGGGTCAAGAATAGGGATTATACGGATTATTCCGTAACCACCTAGTTTAAGAAGGACAGCAGCTAGGATTATAGACCCGGCAACGGGGGCCTCTACGTGTGCTTTTGGAAGTCAAAGATGAACTCCATATAATGGTATTTTTACAAGGAATGCAAGAAGGCAGCTTGCTCATCATAGTTTGTCTGCAAAAGTGGAGAGGTGGAAAGGGTCTGAGTATTGGATAGTTAAAAGGGAAAGAGTCCCGGAGCTGTTTTGAAGGAGAAGAAGGGCAATAAGAAGTGGAAGGGAGCCCGCTAAAGTATAAAATAGGAAATATACACCTGCATTTAGACGCTCAGTTTGGTTACCCCATCGTGTGATAATTACAAGGGTGGGGATTAGAGTGGCTTCAAATATAACGTAAAATATGATGATTTCGGTAGCACCAAATGCTAAGATAAGAAAAATTTGGAGGGACGTTAGAAGGGTAATATAAACTCGTTGGCGGTTGCAGGGTTCATTAGCTGTGTGGTTTTGACTAGCAATAATTATGAGCGGAAGTAATCAGCAGGTAAGAACAAGTAATGGAGTAGATAAAGAGTCAGTGGCTAAATAATAGTTAAGGCTTGTTCAGCCTGTTTCACTTATGTTAGCGAACCATGTTAGGCTTAGTAGGGCGATGAGAAGGCTGTGGGCTAGAGTTGAAGGTCACAATCACTTTGGTTTTGTTAGTCATGTTGTTGGAATTAGCATAAGGGTTGGAACTAGAATTTTTAGCATTGTAAGAGGTTTAGGTTTTGTAGGTGATCTGTGCCATGGGTTCGTGCAGCAGCAACCAGAAGGGCGAGACCGGCGCTTGCTTCACAAGCTGAGAAGGCTAGAAGGAGTATGGGGGCTCCGGAGAAGTTCGTTGAGTCTAATTGGAGGGTTCAGAGAGATAGGGCAATAAATAATGATAATATTATCCCTTCAAGGCAGAGGAGAGCAGACAATAGGTGGGTTCGATGAAAGGCCAGGCCAGTTAGGCCCAGTATAAAGGCCGAAGAAAAAGCGAAGTGAACAGGGGTCATTAGGCAGTTATGGATTTTAACCACAAGTTTTTGAGCCGAAATCAAAGGTTTTTCTTAAACTAACTTCCTATTCGGCCCATTCTAGGCCGCCTTGCATTCATTCGTAGATGAGGCCTAAAGTGAGGAGGGAAAGAACTGCTGTTGCTCATAAAAATGTGTAGAGAGGTGAAGTTAATTGGTCTCCTCATGGCAGTGGAAGTAGAAGTGCGATCTCTAGGTCAAAGAGGAGAAATAGAATAGCTACTAGAAAAAATCGTAAGGAGAAAGGAAGACGGGCGGACCCCAGAGGATCAAAACCACATTCGTATGGGGAAAGTTTTTCATGATCAGGGGTTATTTGTGGTAATCAAAAGGATACAAGGGCTAGTACGATAGAAAGTGCGGCTGTAATGGAGACCACAGTTGTTACTAAGTTCATTATCTTTCCTTGGAATTTAACCAAGACCGGGTGATTGGAAGTCACTTATACTAAGTTGTACTAGAAAGATTAAGATCCTCATCAGTAGATAGAGATATATAGGAAAAGTCATACAACGTCTACGAAGTGTCAGTATCAAGCGGCTGCTTCAAATCCGAAGTGGTGCTCAGCTGTGAAATGGTGTCGTACTTGACGGAGAAAGCAGACAGCTAAGAATGAAGACCCAATAATGACGTGTAGACCGTGAAAGCCTGTGGCAACAAAGAAAGAAGAGCCATAAATCCCGTCTGCGATTGTAAATGGGGCCTCATAATATTCCATGCCTTGAAGAAAGGTAAAATAGAATCCTAGTAGAATGGTTAAGGCAAGGGACTGAATAGTTTGTTTACGTTCCCCTTCCATGATGCTATGGTGGGCTCAGGTAACTGTAACCCCGGATGCAAGAAGAACTGCGGTGTTTAGAAGAGGGACTTCAAAGGGGTCTAGGGTGGTGATACCTGTAGGAGGTCAGCAACCCCCGAGCTCGGGGGTAGGGGCGAGGCTGGCGTGATAAAAAGCCCAGAAGAAACCTAGGAAAAAGAAAACTTCAGAAGTAATAAATAGGATTATACCGTAGCGGAGACCTTTTTGAACGGGAGGTGTGTGGTGTCCTTGAAAGGTACCTTCACGTACAATATCTCGTCATCATTGATATATTGTCAGGAGAAGGAGGACTATACCTAGGCTTATTAAGGTTGTGGATTTAAAGTGGAATCAGGTTGCTAATCCTGATGTTATTAGTAAAGCGGCGATTGCGCCTGTTAAGGGTCAAGGGCTAGGGTCAACTATGTGGTAGGGGTGGGCTTGATGGGTCATTAAACGTTTTCTTGTAAGTATAGGGTTAATAAAAGAACAAATACATAGGCTTGAATTATAGCTACAGCAACTTCAAGAAGGGTAAGTAAAAATAGTACCACGGTAACAGTGATAGCTACAGCGGGTATAATGGATAGGAGTACAAAGCTTGCTGTGGCAATTAATTGAATCAGCAGGTGACCTGCTGTTAGGTTAGCTGTTAGTCGTACACCTAGGGCCAGGGGACGAATAAATAGGCTAATTGTTTCAATGATAATTAGAACTGGAATTAGGGGACCCGGGGTTCCTTCTGGGAGAAGGTGACCTAAGGCATGGGTAGGTTGATTTCGCATTCCAATAATCACAGTTGCTAGTCAAAGGGGTGTTGCAAGGCCTAGGTTAATTGAGAGTTGAGTTGTAGGTGTAAAAGTATATGGGAGAAGGCCGAGCATATTTAATGTGATTAAAAAAATTATTAAAGAGGTTAATAAAGCTGCTCATTTATGTCCTCCTAGGTTTACTGGGAGGAGAAGCTGTTGTGTGAAACGGTTAATAAATCATCCTTGAAGACCCATGAGTCGGTTGTTTGTTCATCGGGCAGTTGGGGTGGGAAGAAGAACTCAGGGAAGGGCAATAGCAATAGCTGCTAAGGGAATTCCTATAAAAACGGGGCTTATAAATTGGTCAAAAAAGCTTAAGGTCATGGTCAAGTTCAGGGGTCTGTAAAACGTTTTTCAGCGCTTTGCATGGCAGGCTCATTTGAGAAAATGTGACCTATTACTTTGGGTGGAATAATTACTAGGAAGACTAATCAAGAGAAGATTAGTAGGGCAAACCAAGGTGAGGGGTTCAGTTGAGGCATGTCGCTAGGGGTGGTCGGGAGTCACCAGTCTTTAGCTTAAAAGGCTAACGCTAGGTCCTATTTAGCTTCTTAGCGAGGCGTCTTCGAGCATGCGGGAGGATCAGTCCTCGAAATAGGTTATAGGGACTGCTTCAACTACAATAGGCATAAAGCTGTGGTTTGCTCCGCAGATTTCTGAGCATTGACCATAAAAAATACCAGGGCGGGATGCAATGAAGGATGTTTGGTTTAGTCGTCCTGGAACAGCGTCCATTTTAATTCCAAGTGAGGGTACTGCTCATGAGTGAAGGACATCATCAGCAGAGACTAGAACACGGATGGGGGATTCTGCGGGGATGACCATTCGATGGTCTGTTTCTATAAGGCGGAATTGACCAGGGGCTAAGTCTTGTGTGGGGATTATGTAAGCGTCAAAGCCAAGGTCTTCATAGTCGGTGTATTCATAACTTCAGTATCATTGGTGTCCTACAGCTTTAATGGTAAGAAGAGGGTTATTTACTTCATCTATTAGGTATAGGATTCGAAGGGAGGGAAGAGCAATTAAGATTAGGATAATTGCTGGAAGAATGGTTCAGATAATTTCGATTTCCTGGGAATCTAAGATGTACTTATTAGTAAGCTTGGTTGAGACCATAGCCACAATAATATATAGGACCAAAGTGCTAATTAAGAATACAATCATTAGGGTGTGGTCGTGAAAGTGTAGAAGTTCTTCTATAACAGGTGAAGCTGCGTCCTGAAATCCTAGTTGTGAGGGATTGGCCATTGGGGCAAGACACGCGGGGTTTTAACCCACGACTCCGCCTTGACAAGGCGGTGTAATAGACTACTTTACTAGTGTCTTATGAAGAAAGTGACAGAGCGGTTATGTGGTTGGCTTGAAACCAGCACACGGGGGTTCAACTCCTCCCTTTCTCGTTAGTTTGGTTGTACTTGAACAAATGCAGGCTCCTCGAAAGTGTGGTACGGAGGAGGGCAGCCGTGAAGTCATTCAACGTTCGTTGTTGTTATTTCAACTGCTAGAACTTCACGTTTAGCAGCGAATGCTTCTCAGATGATAAATAGGAACATAATTACTGCAACTAGTGATACAAGGGAGCCAATTGAAGATACTGTATTTCACAGTGTATAGGCATCTGGGTAGTCCGAGTATCGTCGAGGTATTCCGGCCAAGCCTAAGAAATGTTGAGGGAAAAAGGTTAGGTTTACACCTGTAAATATAACACCGAAATGAACTTTTGTTCAAGTGCTATGAAGGGTGTATCCTGAAAATAGGGGGAATCAGTGCACAAAGCCTGCAATAATAGCAAATACGGCTCCCATGGAAAGTACATAGTGGAAGTGGGCAACAACGTAGTAAGTATCATGAAGGACGATATCAAGGGAAGAATTTGCAAGAACAATGCCTGTTAGTCCCCCAACAGTAAATAGGAAGATGAAGCCAAGTGCTCAAAGAAGGGGTGTTTCTCATTTGATTGAGCCCCCATGTAGTGTAGCTAGTCAGCTAAAAACTTTAACACCTGTTGGGATTGCAATAATCATGGTGGCGGAGGTGAAATAAGCTCGGGTGTCCACATCCATTCCTACCGTAAACATATGGTGTGCTCAGACAATAAAACCTAGAAGGCCAATGGCCATTATTGCTCATACCATTCCCATATAACCGAAAGGTTCCTTTTTCCCAGAGTAGTATGCAACAATATGGGAGATTATTCCGAAACCTGGCAGAATAAGAATGTATACCTCAGGGTGTCCAAAGAATCAAAATAAATGTTGGTAAAGAATAGGGTCCCCACCTCCTGCGGGATCAAAGAAAGTGGTGTTTAGGTTTCGGTCTGTTAAAAGCATGGTAATTCCAGCTGCAAGAACTGGTAGGGAGAGGAGAAGAAGGACTGCAGTAATTAGTACAGACCATACGAATAGAGGTGTTTGGTACTGAGAAATGGCGGGAGGTTTCATGTTAATAATTGTGGTAATGAAGTTGATTGCCCCTAGAATTGATGAAATACCGGCAAGATGAAGAGAAAAGATTGTTAGGTCTACTGAGGCACCTGCATGGGCCAGGTTTCCAGATAGAGGGGGATAAACTGTTCATCCTGTCCCTGCACCAGCTTCAACTCCTGAAGAAGCAAGGAGTAATAAAAATGAGGGAGGAAGTAGTCAGAAGCTCATATTGTTTATTCGTGGAAACGCCATATCAGGGGCCCCAATCATTAGTGGAATAAGTCAGTTGCCAAAGCCTCCAATCATAATTGGTATAACTATAAAGAAGATTATTACAAAAGCATGAGCTGTAACAATTACGTTGTAGATTTGATCGTCTCCCAGTAGAGCACCGGGTTGGCTTAGTTCGGCTCGAATCAGAAGGCTTAGAGCTGTTCCGACTATTCCGGCTCAGGCACCAAATACTAGATAGAGGGTACCAATGTCTTTGTGATTAGTTGAGAAGAATCATCGTGTGATGGCCACAGGTAGGATGGCTGAGTTTTAAGTGGTGGATTGTAGCTCCATGCACAGAGGTTTGAGTCCTCTTCTTACCAGGCCCTAGGGTGTTACCACGTCAGATTGCAAATCGTTAAGAAGCAGACTAAACCCTGCTGGGGCTTTCCCCGCCTTTTACGCCTGACAAGGCGGGGAAAGTAGCTGGATGCTCGCTGGTTTAAGCGCTTAGCTGTTAACTAAGAATTTGCAGGATCGAGGCCTGCCTAGCTAGAAAGGCTTTAGCTTAATTAAAGTACCTGCTTTGCATGCAGGAGATGTGGGGTAGTATCCTGCAAGTCTTATCAGGGTCTGAGAGAGTCTAACTCCCACTTAGGGCTTTGAAGGCCCTTGGTCTTACTTAACCTAAGTCCCTAAATAGTGAATAGTGCAATTGCGGCTGGGGCTAGTGGTAAAAGTAGAAGTGTTGCTGTGGATGAAATTGCAAGGGGAAGGGTAGCTTGAGAAGAGTGGTGTCGCCAAGGGGTTGTAGCGGTTGTGCTATTTGGGGACATGGTGAGAGCTATAGCGTAAGATAGGCGGAGGTAGAAGTAAAGGCTTAAAAGAGCCGCAAATGCAGCAAGGGTTGCGATGGCTGCTAGTTCTTGCTTAGTCAGTTCTTGAAGAATAAGTCATTTAGGTATAAAACCTACAAGGGGTGGAAGACCACCTAGAGAAAGAAGAATAAAGGGGGTAATAGAAGTCAATGCAGGTGTTTTAGCTCAGGAAGTGGCAAGGGAGTTAATAGTGGTTGAGTTGTTTAGCTTAAATACAAGGAAAGCAGGGAAAGTCATAACAAAATATGTAATAAGTGTTAATAGGGTAAGGGAGGGAGAAAAATGTATTACAAGTGTTATTCAACCGAGATGAGCAATAGAAGAATAGGCTAAAATCTTGCGTAGCTGCGTTTGGTTAAGGCCCCCTCATCCCCCTACAAGGGTGGAAGTTAGCCCTAGTACAACTAGTAGGGTGGAGTTTGAGGGGTTAAGGTGTAAAAGTAAAGCGAAAGGGGCAAGTTTTTGTCATGTTGACATAATTAATCCTGTAGTTAAGTCTAGTCCTTGAAGGACCTCTGGTAATCAAGAGTGTAAAGGGGCAAGGCCAATTTTGAGGGCTAATGCGAGTGTAACTAGGGTCATTGGAAGAGGGTGCGTCATTTGTTGAATGTCTCATTGTCCTGTTATTCATGCATTAGTGGTACTAGCAAAAAGAAGTATTGCGGCTCCTGTGGCTTGGGTAAGGAAATACTTAGTAGTTGCTTCTACTGCTCGAGGGTGATGGTGTTGAGCCATAAGAGGAATAATAGCAAGAGTATTTATTTCTAACCCTATTCATGCGAGAAGTCAGTGGGAACTTGCGAATGTAATGGTGGTGCCTAGACCTAAACCGAAGAGAAGGGTGGCTAAAATGAAGGGGTTCATTAGTAGAGGAGGGAATTTAACCAACATGTTTGGGGTATGGGCCCAAAAGCTTAATTAGCTGACTCTACTAGGAAGTGGTGTAGTGGAAGCACTAAGAGTTTTGATCTCTTGAGGTAGGGTTCGAACCCCTTCTTTCTAAGGAGCCGGGGGGACTCTAACCCCCATGGTTCACTCTATCAAAGTGGCCCTTTATTTCAGGCACAGCTCCGTTTACACTTGTGGTGGGAGACCAGCGAAGGCAATGGGGAGGGAAAGGTGTCAAATAACTAAGGCCAGGGTTAGTGGGAGGAAGTTTTTTCAGATGAGGTGCATAAGTTGGTCGTATCGGAACCGTGGGTATGAAGCTCGCACTCAAAGAAAGACTACTGACAACAAGGCTGCTTTAGTTATAAGATTAATGGCGGTTAGTTCTGGAAAAGAAGGGATGTGATAAGCCCCTAAAAAGAGTGTAGCGGATAAAGTATTTATGAGAAGAATATTGGCATACTCTGCAAGGAAAAAGAGAGCGAAGGGGCCTCCGGCATATTCTACGTTAAAGCCAGAAACGAGTTCTGACTCACCCTCAGTAAGATCAAAAGGGGCACGGTTGGTTTCAGCCAAAGTGGAAATGTATCACATGGTTGCAAGAGGTCAAGCGGGGATAATTAGTCAAATGCTTTCTTGAGCAACATTAAAAGTTTGTAATGTAAAACCTCCTGTAAAGATAATAATATTTAGTAAAATAAGGCCTAGGCTTACTTCATATGAAATGGTTTGGGCTACGGCTCGCAGGGCCCCAATTAAGGCGTACTTAGAATTGGAGGCTCACCCTGAACCAAGAATAGAATAGACGGCTAGGCTGGATAGGGCAAGAATAAATAGGATACCCAAGTTAAGGTCTAGTACGGGATGTGGAATTGGTATAGGAGCTCAAAGGGCAAGGGCAAGGGTCAAAGCTAAGATGGGTGCTAAGAGGAAGAGGAGGGGTGAGGCCGTTGAGGGTCGAATAGGCTCTTTAATAAATAGTTTTAGTCCATCAGCAATAGGTTGAAGAAGGCCATAGGGGCCAACGATGTTTGGACCTTTGCGAAGTTGTATATACCCTAATACTTTTCGTTCAAGTAGTGTTAAGAAAGCAACAGCTAGTAATACTGGTACAATAAACGCCAGTGGGTTAATAATATGGGTAATAATGGTGGAGATCATAGCTAAGGAGAGGATTTGAACCTCTGTTGAAAGGGCTTAGACCTTTCGCAGTTACCGGGCTCTGCCACCCTAACATGTCGTAATCTTCGACACAGGGATATGCCCTTTTGCCTGTTTTAGTTAATTTCATCAGGTAAGGGAGAGGCGTACCTGGGGTATAGGCCTCCTCTTCTCGGTCCTTTCGTACTAGAGAAGAGCACAGCATAGATAGAAACTGACCTGGATTACTCCGGTCTGAACTCAGATCACGTAGGACTTTAATCGTTGAACAAACGAACCCTTAATAGCGGCTGCACCATTAGGATGTCCTGATCCAACATCGAGGTCGTAAACCCCCTTGTCGATATGGGCTCTAAAAGAGGATTGCGCTGTTATCCCTAGGGTAACTAGGTCCGTTGATCGGCATTGCCGGATCTTTTTGGTCAGAAGTTCTGTTTATTAGAGTTGTAACTCTCAGCTGTAGGAGGGGTACTCCCATTCCACATGGGGGTTATTTAGTTCCCCGCGGTCGCCCCAACCAAAGACATCAGGGTGGGTTCCATCTTGTTCAATCCTTTATTTAGGTTCATTAACATGATCCACTTTAGTGTCTAAAGCTCCATAGGGTCTTCTCGTCTTATGTAATTATCCCCGCTTCTGCACGGGGAGATCAATTTCATTGACTGGAAAAAGGAGACAGCTAAGCCCTCGTTATGCCATTCATACAGGTCTCCATTTAAAAGACAAGTGATTGCGCTACCTTCGCACGGTCAAAATACCGCGGCCGTTAAACTTATAGTCACAGGGCAGGCGGGACCTCTTATTTCTTGATTACAAGAGGCGATGTTTTTGGTAAACAGGCGAGGCTTCATGTGTTTGCCGAGTTCCTTCTTTTTCTTTTAGTCTTTCCCGGGGGCACACCTGTGTGGGGTTAACGGTTAAATGTTGGGTAGTTTTCTAGTTGTTTAGTTTGTTACCCATTTCCCTCTTTTATTGGGTTCGTTAAAGGTCGGCGGGTTGTCCGTTCCGATGTACACGTGTGCGGGGAGGGAGCCATAAGCTCCCTTATTACTCATATTAGCATAATCACTCCCATGGAGGCATGGGATGGTCCAGTATGGATAGGGGGATAAGATTAGGTGATCAGAATAAGAGGGTTAAGTAGGATACTTGAGCTTTGACGCTTTCTTAGAGGATGGCTGCTTTCAAGCCCACCGGAGTACTTTCCTTTGCTTCATTATGATCTTTACCCTCCTGTTAAAGTTGTGTCTTTTTTCAAAGGGGCTGTACCCCCTTTGACTAACTCTCACGGTTTCTTTAATACATCAATAGGCGTTAATCTAATGTGAAAAGAGAAGCCGGGAGGCTGAACTTCTATTCATTTCTTGGACAACCAGCTATAACTAGGTTCGGTAGGTCTGTCACCTCTACTCAAAGCTCTTCCCACTCTTTTGCAACAGAGACGGGTGTGCCCTATTAATAGGCTGTCTTGGAGTAGCTCACGTAGTTTCGGGGCATTAAACTATAGTTCTCTTTGCTTAAGTTACACTTGCTAAATCATGATGCAAAAGGTACGAGGTTTAAGCTCTGCTTCTTTTAGCTTGTCTGGGTTATTTCATTTCTCTTTCAGCGTTCCCTTGCGGTACTTTCTCTATAGCGCCGTATGTCCTTTTCTATCGCCTATACTAAGGGGGAAAAATGTTTTGTTTATTTAAAATTAGTGTTCTTTGGGTTTATCAAAATCGAATCTTTGAACTTGTTTGGGCGGGCTAGCTGTTAGGCATCAGGGCGATCCGATTTGCACGGATGACTTCTCAGTGTAAGGGAGATGCTTTGCTATCTTAGCTACGCTCTGCTTTGCCAAGTGCACCTTCCGGTACACTTACTATGTTACGACTTGCCTCCCCTTTGCAATTACTAGGTTTTAAGTAAACATGATATTAGGCTTGGGGAGAGTGACGGGCGATGTGTGCGCGCTTCAGGGCCAATTTCAGTAGAACACTCTATTTTCTACTTACTGCTAAATCCTCCTTCAGATGTACGTTTCAGGACATCATTCGTGTTCGCTAATTGTAGCGAATGTAGCCCATTTCTTCCCTCCTCATACGCTACACCTCGACCTGACGTTTAGGGCTGTACCAGTTTAGCTTACTATTAGACCCTCACAGGGTAAGCTGACGACGGTGGTATATAGGCGGAATTAACAAGGGGAGGTGAGGTTGAACGGGGGTTATCGGTTCTAGAACAGGCTCCTCTAGGTGGATCTAAAGCACCGCCAAGTCCTTTGGGTTTCAAGCTGATGCTTGTAGTCCCCGGGCGGATAAAGGTTGTAAAATTCTATCAATGTTTAGGGCTAAGCATAGTGGGGTATCTAATCCCAGTTTGTGACTTAGCTTTCGTGGGTTCAGGTCAAATAAAGCCACCTTCGTGGTTGAACTTCTTACCTCCGGATGCGTATGACAGCTTTGGGGGTGTTCGACTTTAGTTTTAATTTTAGCTTAACCACTCTTTACGCCGGAAATCATCAACTTGGGCCTCTCGTATAACCGCGGTGGCTGGCACGAGTTTTACCGGCCCTCTTAGCTTTAACTAAGTCAAGTTTTCACTTATAGCTTAATGTTTGTCACTGCTGAATTCCCTTGGGGGTGTGGCTAAGCAAGGTGTCGTGGGCTTAAAGATGTGCCTGATACCAGCTCCTTGTTCCCGGGCGGGGAACTGTAGGGCATCCTCACAGGGGCGCGGATACTTGCATGTGTAAGTTTGGCTAAAGTTGATATTAAAGTCAGGACCAAGCCTTTGTGCTTGCGAGGCTTTCTAGGGCCCATCTTAACATCTTCAGTGTTATGCTTTAGTTAAGCTACGCTAGC